ACAACTTGACGTCCATCCGATGCATCCGCTATGGTTATTTCGTATCCCCCCTTTTCTTTTCGTAGGATTTTGCTTACTATACCTGATGCTGTAGCATTATAAACTGTATTGTTACTCTTGCTCCCGTCAGGATAAATTTGGCCCCTTCCCCTGTTTCCGCCTACGTATATAGGATATTTTAAGAAGTGAGTGTCTTTCTTAGTAGCGGGGTCGGGGGAAAGAATAGGAAAGGTGATTTCACTATATTTCTGACCAGGAACAGGGCCTATGACAAGAATATTTTTTTGATTGGGGCGATAGCTCTGAAAAGACAGATTGCCCATCTTTTCTTTTATCTCGGGGGAAATACGATCGGGAGGGGCTAATTCAAAACCCTCTGGTAAAATAAGAACAGCCCCCACATTCAGGGCTCCTTTTTTACCATTAGCAAGAACTTGTTTCACTTGCATATCATAAGGAATTCGAACAACTGCTTCAAATACAGTATCGGGAAGTACCGCTTGCGGAACCTCAATATCCACCGGTTTATTAGCTAAATGGCAATTGGCGCATACAATACGTCCAGTCGCTTCTCGTGGATTTTCATAACCCTGCTGTGCAAAAATGGGATATGCATTTGAAATGGATGTACGAGTGATGATATATATCATGAGCGATATGGAAATAGATCGAGTAATTTGTTCCTTTATCCAAGAAAAAGTATTTCTAGTTTGCATGGTCCAACCATTGATCCCGAAAATATATTTATACAATAAATTTGGGTAGGTCACTAATGGAGTTTCCTATCCACGATTCTGTTATTTACTGGAATAATTTGTTTTGACTCGATTAATATATAGGAATATAGGATGAATCTCCGGGATGGGTAGAAATAGAAAGCGATTTTCAATGCTTTGCTTATGTACAACTGCAAAGTAAGAAACATTATAATTGGATTAGGTAGATAATTTTTCAGTCATTCATTGAATGATAAATCACTACAAGTGACGGAGATACGCGATTTAAATAACGGAAAATCCAATATTTTAAAATTGTATCTAGAATGACTGGAAAAGTGGAAACAAGGCCAGATATAATTTGATCATTATGAACAAATCCAAAATCCTTGTAGACAAAGCCAATCATCAGTTCCCAACCATGGGGCGAATGAAATCCGATACATAAATCAGTTAATAAAAGAAGAGAAAAAGCTTTTATTGTGTCACTTAAGTTATATAGGAATTCTTGAGCCCAAGAATTAAGAATAACGAGTTCTTTATTACCCAAAATAGAATAACCACTTAGAATAATGAAACATATTATATTTGTCGAGAAGTGCAAAATCGTATGAATACGACCCTCATTGTGTATCTTGATTAATTGGATTGTTTCTTTGTGAATTCCTATACGAAGGTTTTGTAGATGTGTCTCCGAGTATTCCTTGATCATTTCCTCTAAGAAGAGGAGTTCCTCTAATTCTATGAATTTTTCTAGAATACTCTTTTCTTCAAGATCATTCAAAAAAGTTTCGGATTGCCTAGTGTTCCACCAATTAGTAACCCATGATTCCAGACTTTTTTGAAAGGAGAGAGAAATCCACCAGGGCAAAAATACTATAGATGCAAGATATAAAAGAGGAGTGAATGCTTTCTTTTTTGCCATTTTTTCATCTGTGAATTGTTAATGAACCCATCTCATTCGTCGACTCTATGTAATCTAATATTTCTCTCACGCATCAGTTCTATTACAAGTTATCAAACCTATGAATCTATTCACTCTTTTTTATTTGTGATTTCGTGGTTAGGCCTTGAATCTAGAAAAAAATACGGAAAAAGATGAAAAATTCGAATGAATATATATGAATAAATAATATAATAAAAATTGTTTCCCTATATCTCAATCAGTCAAATTCGAAGCATATATCTCTTTTCGATGAACGCCCGGAAAAACCACTTTAAATAATGAATATGAATAGTATTCAGATTTTGAGACAAAAGAACTCCTTTTCTATCATTATATAAAAAAAACCTCTAATATTTCGAAAAAAAAATTTAACTGACTATGAGTAGTCATCGATAGAATAATTGAGGTAATTTTCTGAAAAATATTGTGAAAAATGAGTGACAAAAAACGACATAAATAAATTGGCTACATTATAAGAGATCCAAATTTTTCGTCATTAAGGAGTACAAAAAGTCTAAAAAGAAGCTTCAAAAAAATTACAAGATATGATCTATCTGAATCTAAAGTTTCAATTCCAACAACTAAAAAGGGGGAATTTCCTTATTTAGAAATGGTTGATTATGAGATTTTCTTTTTTTCTTGTTTTTTTATTTAATATATAATTGAGTTGTGTATGTGTATATTTCGATACATATAAAAGATCCCCCAAAAAGGTTTTTTTATACTTGTTCCATATATGTCTGCTTTGACTCGAATGAATGTTCTGAAGAAACCTCAATTAAGTTATGTTATAGAAAAAGAGGATTCTTGTTTTTTTGCCCTCCCGCGAGAAAGCATTAATTTCTCAGCTGATTTCTTAAAATACTTCAATAGGTACACGCAAGAAATAAGCCAATTCAGCAGCTTTTTGTTCCATTTCCCGTGGAGTAAAATTCTCATCAGTACGAGTCAATGGAATGGCTCCCTGGCCTCTGATATCCATATAAAGGACACGACGAGCATAAATACCCTCTTTAACTTCTATTCTGACGGACTGAATATCTTTTATAAGAAATCGGAGGAAGACCCGACGATTTTTTCCAGGGAATCCCCAACGAAAGATACACACTATTCCGTCTTTTCTATCAAATCGATCATAACCACTACCTACATTCCACGAAATTGTGCACCATAAATAGGAGCTAATAAAAAGACCCGCGATCCCATAGAAAGACATCACAATCCCTTGTGGAAAAAAAACTATTTGCTGAGACGGAAATAAAGATATCAAATTTCTACCAAGATAACTCGAGGTTCCAACCAACAAGAATCCTAATGAACCTAAAAAAAGGATAACAGCCCAGCAGAAATTACTTGTTTTTCGAGCCCCCGTTATAGGTTCTATCCATATATGTTCTGATCGACAACTCATACTTGATCCGGTTGCTTTTTTTGGAATTGAGAGAATACCCCAAATGAATTTGCCGTTTATTTCCGAAGTAACTCGCATCAACTAGCACTAGTTTGATGTGAACCTTTAGGAGTAATTCATTAAATTGGTTAGATCTAAACTAATAACACACCCTTCGTATGACTCACTAAAGATAGCCACATGTATATAGATAGACCAACTTTACAGTTCAGCTATTCGCCGATTCGGGTCTATTTGAAACTAGCTAATAGCATTTTGGGGAGATTTCGACGGAAGCCTCTTATACCATATTTAGCTAAATGGATATCTGTGTTATGATACAAGCGTCAGTTTTGAAAAAAAAAGATAATATTTTGCGCCCTCGGCTCTAAAAAATCTTGTTTTTTTGAACATGAAGAAATAAAGAAGCCATTGCGATTGCCGGAAATACTAGGCCTACTAAAGGGACCAAAACAGAGGGAAAATTAAGAGTTGTCATAGAATGGGTACCTCGATTTACTATTTGTACCTGTTATTATTATTATTATTTAGATTTTATATTTATTATTTATAATATTATTTATAATATAAAGATATCTTATCTTATTATATAATATATATAATATAAAGATCTTACTTATATCTTATATATATTTAATTTATTTATTATTTATTATACTTATATCTTACTTATATATATAATAAAATAATAAAAATATAATAATATAGTATTTATATTATAATAATTTGATTTGATTATAATTTAATAATTCTAAATTGGAATTATTACTACTTAAAATTTTTATTAATATCTATATCTATTAAGAATTAATTATTAATTAAAAATAATATAAGTATCTACTATCTAAGTCTAAGTGAGTATATAATGTAGTTTTTCATCTTTCTACATGAAAAATTTGAGAGGATATGGATGAGATATTATTTTCTTCATTTTTTGCTCTTGTCTTCGAATTTCATTCACTAAGCAAAAAGTTTTTTTTTAATGAATTAGATTCTATTTATATTGATTCAAGGGTTTGTTAGAATCCCATCCAGCAGGGATTCTTAGTCAAAATAGGATTATCGTACGCTATAGAAAGATAAAAAATTCTATACTATATTTTCTAGATTTTATTTAATTATATATGACGAGAAGAAGATTTTTTTATTTGCCTAATTTCACGAAAAAAAGAATTTCATCTTTTATCTTGTTAATAGAGACTTCTTGATCAATAATCCGATAAACGAATTACTTGTTTGCTCAAAAAAATGGACTTAATGTTCTAATTTTGATTCAAAGGAAAGAAAGTGTGGAGTTGAAATAACTCACTCAGAACGCCTTTTAAAGGATTACGTGGTACGATTAGATCGAATAAACCCTTCTGGAATAAATACTCAGACGCTTGTGAACCTTCGGGTACTGTTTTATTCAATGTTTGTTCAATTACTCTTTTACCCGCAAAGGCAATGTAGGCATTGGGTTCGGCAATAATGATATCCCCCAACATACCAAAACTGGCTGTCACCCCACCAGTAGTAGGAGATGTAAGGATTGGTACATAGAATAACTTTTTATTTGATTGATAATCATATAAAGCAGAAGATATTTTAGCCATTTGCATCAAGCTCAAACTTCCTTCTTGCATACGTGCCCCTCCGGAAGCACACACTATAATAAGAGGTAGAAATTCTTTAGTAGCATATTCAATCAAACGGGTAATTTTCTCCCCGACTACGGATCCCATACTACCCCCCATAAACTGAAAATCCATAACCCCTATTGCTACGGAAATACCATTTAATTGCCCTATGCCTGTTTGAACAGCCTCGGTTAATCCTGTCTTTCTTTGATAAGAATCGATACGATTTTTATAAGGCTCCTCCTCCGAATGAAATTGAATGGGATCCAGAGAAACCATGTCTTCATCCATAGGCTCCCAAGTACCCC